AACGTTTATTTAAAAATTTTGCCCCTTTATTATCCAATAATAAAAAATTTTAAATAAAACCTTGTTCGCCTTTATACGATAAGCTATATAGAAGAAATTAAATAATAAAATTAAAAATGATTAATAAATATATAATTTAAATAAAATTAAAAAATTATAAATTAATAATTGAATTTAAAATAAAACTTTTATTAAAAAGTAAATTTTAATTATAATAATAATAATTAGAATAATTAAATAAATTAAAATTATATAAAAATTATTAAAAAATTTTATTATTAATTATATTAAATAAAAAATATTAAGTATTTTTTTTATTTTTATATAAATAAATATATTAATAAACAATTATTAAAATTTATTTTTATTAAAAAAGGAAATATCAATAATTAAGATAATTTTTATCAACTAATGAAAATATTGTTAAAATTAAATTATTTTTCATAATCATTTAAATTATAACTAAAATCAATTATATTAAATAAATTTAAAGTTTTAATTTAATATTAAACAACGATAACAATTTAATTTATAATAATAAGGAAGTTTTTTTTTTTTTTTTCGAAAATATTTATATATATAAAAAAAATTAATATATTTTTCAATAATTAATTTAATTTTATTTAAAAATAATAAAAATTTATTTTTAATTATTATATAAATGTTTTATGAGTATATTATATTAAATTATTAATAATTTAATTAATATATATAAATATACTAATACGATAATTTATACACAAATAAATTATAAAATTGTATATTTAATTAAATATTTAATTTACTAAATTAATATATTAACTAATAAATATATAATTATATATATATATATATATTATATATTAATAAATAATAAATAATAATAATAAATTAAATTATAAATAATTTTGATAGTTTATTATATATAAATATTTAATTATATATAAATTAAATATTTAATAATTCATATTTTTTTCTTTTTTTTAAACAAATTTATTTAATATTTTATACTAATAGACTAATTCAAATCATATATCACATAAGATACAAATAATATTATATACTAATATATAATATATATATATATATATCTTATAATATAATATATTAATATATACAAATATCTATATATAATGTTAATTTTTATTGAAATAAAAATTTCTAAACAAAAAATTTTAAAATTCTAAAAATTTAGCTTTAATTTAAATAAGTGAATATAATTTAGTAGCCATTTTAAAAAAAAATTTTGCGTGCAAAAAAATGCAAAAAAAAAACACCCTCTTTGTCTTAATTTTCATTTAGTCCTCTAAATTCGGAAAAAAAAAATTTTTTTAGCGTGCACTTTTTTTTTTTTTATAATCAAATTTAATAAATTTTAAAATGACCCTTACTAAATTGATTTAACTAAATTAAATATTAATATCTATACCTATTAAAAAGTTTACAAAATAGTTTTTTTTAATAAAATAAGAATAAAGTGTCTGATAAAAGAATTATTTTGATAGAATAGGGCATGTAAAAATTTTACCTTTATTAAATATAATAGAATCAAACTATTACTTAAAGCATCAAAAACTTTTGTACATCATATACTAATACTTAAAAAGATAAGCTAAATAAGCTAACGGGTTCATACCCCTTTTATAAAGGTTTTAATCCTTTTCTTTTTAATTTTTAATCTATATAAACTATTATTTGTCTCTACAACAATAATTGGATCAATAATTTCTATTTCTTCATACTCTTGATTTGGAATATGAATAGGATTAGAAATTAATCTTTTATCAATTATCCCACTAATATCAAATTCTAATAATATATTTAACAATGAAGCTACACTTAAATATTTTATTACCCAAGTGATAGCTTCCTCTTTATTACTTTTTTCGATTATCTTAATATCTTCCAATATCTTAGAAAATTGGGAAAATAATTTCAGAATAATCTTTAATTCTTCTTTGTTAACAAAAATAGGAGTTGCTCCCTTCCATTTTTGATTCCCCGAAGTTATAGAAGGATTAAACTGAAATAATTGCTTGTTATTATTAACTTGGCAAAAATTAGCTCCAATAATTTTACTTATATATAATAATATAATTTTATTTTTTTCATTAATTATTATTATATCAATAATAATTAGAGGAATTATAGGAATTAATCAATTAAGAATACGAAAAATTATAGCCTATTCATCCATTAATCATATAGGATGAATAATTAGATCAATAATTTTTATAGAAAATATTTGATTAATCTATTTTTTAATTTATTTTTTAATAACTTTAAATATAATTATAATATTTAAAATTTTAAATATTTTTTATTTAAAACAAATTTTTATTATATTAAATAAAAATAAACTAATAAAAATATTTTTTATCTTAAATTTTTTATCCTTAGGAGGACTGCCCCCATTCTTAGGATTTTTACCTAAATGAATAACTATTCAATTATTAATTGAAAATAATTTTTTTATAATTTCTATAATTATAGTTTTAATAACTTTAATAACAATATATTTTTATATTCGAATTACTTTTACTACTTTTATAATCAATATAAATGAAATAAATTTTACTTTTAATAACAATATTTCAAATTGAAATATTATAATTATAAATTTTCTTATTACTATAGGCCTATTATTTAGAACATTAATCTTTAATTTTTATTAAGGATTTACGTTAAAAGTAAACCTATAGTCTTCAAAACTATGAATAAAGATCCATCTTTAAGCCTTAGGATCTCTCCTCCTTTAAATTTGCAATTTAAAATCATTTTTGAATATAAGACTTGGTAAAAGAAATTATTTTCATAAGTAAATTTACAATCTACCGCCTATTATCAGCCATTTTACCTGAATAAATGAATATTCTCAACTAACCATAAAGATATTGGAACATTATATTTTATTTTTGGAGCCTGAGCAGGAATGATCGGAACTTCTTTAAGAATCTTAATTCGATCTGAATTAGGAAATCCAGGAACATTAATTGGAGATGATCAAATTTATAATGTAATTGTTACAGCTCATGCCTTTATTATAATTTTTTTTATAGTAATACCAATTATAATCGGAGGTTTTGGAAATTGATTAGTGCCACTAATATTAGGTGCCCCTGATATAGCCTTCCCTCGAATAAATAATATAAGATTTTGATTATTGCCCCCATCATTATCATTATTATTATTAAGAAGAATAGTAGAAAATGGAGCCGGCACTGGATGAACTGTTTATCCACCTTTATCTTCTAATATTGCCCATGGAGGTGCTTCTGTAGATTTAGCAATTTTTAGTTTACATTTAGCAGGTGTATCATCAATTCTAGGAGCAGTAAATTTTATTACTACTGTAATTAATATACGTTCTTTAGGAATATCCTTTGACCGAATACCTTTATTTGTTTGAGCTGTAGCTATTACAGCATTACTTTTATTACTTTCATTACCTGTTTTAGCAGGAGCTATTACTATACTTTTAACGGATCGGAATTTAAATACTTCCTTTTTTGACCCCGCAGGAGGAGGAGATCCAATCTTATACCAACATTTATTTTGATTTTTTGGGCATCCCGAAGTCTACATTTTAATTTTACCCGGCTTTGGTATAATTTCTCATATTATTAGACAAGAAAGAGGAAAAAAAGAAACCTTTGGAACATTAGGAATAATTTATGCCATAATAGCTATTGGATTATTGGGATTCGTAGTATGAGCTCACCATATATTTACAGTTGGAATAGATGTAGATACACGAGCTTATTTTACTTCAGCTACAATAATTATTGCTGTACCAACTGGCATTAAAATTTTTAGATGATTAGCAACTTTACATGGAACACAAATTAACTATTCCCCAGCTATATTATGAGCATTAGGATTTGTATTTTTATTCACTGTAGGAGGATTAACAGGAGTAATTTTGGCTAATTCTTCAATTGATATTATTCTACATGACACTTATTATGTAGTAGCACATTTTCATTATGTTTTATCCATAGGTGCAGTATTTGCTATTATAGCAGGATTTGTTCAATGATACCCTTTATTCACTGGCTTAACTCTTAATAATAAATTTTTAAAAACTCAATTTTTAATTATATTTATTGGAGTAAATATAACATTTTTCCCCCAACATTTTTTAGGATTAAGAGGAATGCCTCGACGATACTCTGATTACCCTGATGCTTACACAACATGAAATATCATTTCTTCAATTGGATCAATAATTTCATTAATCGCAATTTTTATTTTATTATTTATTATTTGAGAAAGGTTTTCTAGAATACGAAAAAGAATTTCTTCTTTACAAATATCTACTTCAATCGAATGATTTCAATTAATACCTCCGTCAGAACATAGTTATTCTGAATTACCTATACTATCATATTTCTAATATGGCAGAATAGTGCAATGGACTTAAGTCCCATATATAAAGTTATCTTTTTTTAGAAATAGCAACTTGATATTCTATTTCTTCACAAGACAGAGCCTCACCTTTAATAGAACAATTAATTTATTTTCATGATCATACATTAATAATTTTAGGAATAATTACTGTAATAGTAAGATATTTAATAACTAGACTTTTTTTTAATAAATTAAATTATCGATTTTTAATAGAAGGACAATTAATTGAATTAATTTGAACTATTATTCCAACTGTAACTTTAATCTTTATCGCCTTACCTTCATTAAATTTATTATATCTTTTAGATGAACTTAATAATCCCATAGTATCAATTAAATCTATTGGACATCAATGATATTGATCCTATGAATACACAGATTTTAAAAAAATTGAATTCGATTCTTATATAATTCCTTTAAATGAATTAAGTTATAATAATTTTCGATTATTAGATGTTGATAATCGAATTATTTTACCGTATAATTCTCAAATTCGAATAATAATTACAGCCGCCGATGTACTTCACTCATGAACTATCCCTTCTTTAAGAGTAAAAATCGATGCCACCCCTGGTCGACTAAATCAAATTAACTTTTTTATTAATCGAGCTGGATTATTTTTTGGGCAATGCTCAGAAATTTGTGGAGCAAATCATAGGTTTATGCCTATTGTTCTTGAAAGAATCTCCCCCATATATTTTATTAAATGAATTACTCAAATTAGCTCATTAGATGGCTGAAAGTAAGTGCTGGTCTCTTAAACCATAAAATAATAGATTAACTACTATTTCTAATGAAAAAATTAGTTAAATATATAACATTAGTTTGTCAATCTAAAATTACTAAATAAGTATTTTTTAATACCACAAATAGCCCCAATAAATTGAATAATCTTATTTTTTATAGTAATCATAATTTTTATATTATTTAATTCTTTAAATTATTTTTCATTTAAATATTTAAATTTAATGCCCAAAAAATTATTAAAATTTAATAATTTCAAATTAACTTGAAAATGATAATTAATTTATTCTCATCTTTCGATCCTTCGACAAGATTTAATTTATCATTAAATTGAATAAGAATAATAATTGGATTATTATTTATTCCTCCAATATTTTGACTAATTCCTTCTCGAATAAATTTTTTATGAATTAAAATTTCATTTATTTTACATAGAGAATTTAAAATTTTAATAGGAAAAAACAGCAAAGGAACAACTTTAATTTTTATTTCTTTATTTTCATTAATCATATTTAATAATTTATTAGGACTATTTCCTTACATTTTTACTAGAACAAGACACTTAGTTTTAACTTTAACTCTAGCTTTACCTTTATGATTAAGATTTATAATTTATGGCTGATTAAATAATACCCTACATATACTAGCACATTTAGTTCCGCAAGGAACACCAGGTATTCTTATACCTTTTATAGTATGTATTGAAACAATTAGAAATATTATTCGACCCGGAACTCTTGCAATTCGTTTAACAGCAAATATAATTGCTGGACATTTATTAATAACTTTACTCGGAAATACAGGACCTAATTTAACATTTATTATAATTAATTTATTAATTATTATCCAATTAATATTATTGATATTAGAATCCGCAGTTGCCATTATTCAATCTTATGTTTTTGCTATTTTAAGAACTTTATATTCTAGAGAAGTAAATTAATGAATACAAATAAAAATCATCCTTTTCATCTAGTAGATATTAGACCTTGGCCTTTAATTGGAGCATTAGGAGCAATAATTTCTATGATTGGACTTATTAATTGATTTCATTTTTATAGTACTAATTTATTTTATTTAGGAATAACAATTATATTATTAATTATATTTCAATGATGACGAGACATCTCCCGAGAGGGGACTTTTCAAGGATTACATACATATAATGTAACTATAGGATTACGATGAGGTATAATTTTATTTATCACTTCTGAAATTTTTTTTTTTTTAAGATTTTTTTGAAGATTTTTTCATAGAAGATTGTCTCCTTCTATTGAATTAGGAATAATTTGACCCCCTAAAGGAATTTTGACTTTTAACCCAATTCAAATTCCTTTGCTAAATACTTTAATTTTATTAACTTCAGGTTTAACAGTTACTTGAGCTCATCATAGTTTAATAGAAAATAATTATTATCAAACCAAACATAGACTTTTAATTACAGTAATTTTAGGAATTTATTTCTCAATTTTACAAGCATATGAATATGCTGAAGCCTCATTTTCAATTTCAGATGCAGTTTATGGCGCAAGATTTTTTATTGCAACGGGATTTCATGGTATTCACGTTATTATTGGAACAACATTTTTAATAATTTGTTATTTTCGTCACACAAATAATCATTTTTCTTCTATTCATCATTTTGGATTTGAAGCAGCCGCTTGATATTGACATTTTGTAGATGTAATTTGATTATTTTTATATATTTCTATTTATTGGTGAGGTAGTTATTTATATAATATAATACATTATATTTGACTTCCAATCAAAAAATCTAAATATTTAGTATAAATAATTATTATTTTAATAATATCATCACTAATAATTTTAATAATTTCTTTAATAATAATATTAATATCATCAATTTTATCTAAAAAAACATTTATAGATCGAGAAAAAAGATCACCATTTGAATGCGGATTTGATCCTAAAAGATCTGCTCGAATACCTTTTTCAATTCAATTTTTTTTAATTGCTGTTATTTTTTTAATTTTTGATGTAGAAATCACTTTATTAATTCCATTAATTTTAACTATAAAAATTACAAATTTATATATATATATATATATTAGTATATTTTTTTTATTCATTTTATTAATTGGACTTTACCATGAATGAAATCAAGGAGCTTTAAATTGAATCATTTAGGATAATAGTTTAAATTAAAACATTTAATTTGCATTTAAAAAATATTATAAATAATTTATCTTAAAATAAGAAACAAATTATTGTATTTAGTTTCGACCTAAAATTTTGACTTTAAAGTCCTTATTTATAAAAATTAATTGAAACCAAAAAGAGGTATATTACTGTTAATAATATTATTGAATAATAATTCCAATTAAAGAAATAAGTAACCAAAATTAAGCTTCTAACTTAAATTTTTAGTGGATAATTCCATTATTATTTCTATTTATATAGTTTAAATTAAAACATTACATTTTCACTGTAAAAATAAATTTTTTTTATAAATATTTAAAAATAATTAATTATTACCCTGATAACTTCACTATCACGCTCTATATAAGCTATTTAAATAAAATAAATTTAATATTAATAAAATAAATCAAACAGTTAATAAAATTAAAAAAACCTTTAAATTATTATTAAACAAAATTTGATTCATTATAGATAATTTTTTAATATTAAAATAAATATTCTGTCTTCCTAAATATTCAAATCACCCATGATCAAAATTTTTATAATAATAATTCCCTATATTAATAATATATAAATTTAAACCAAAAGTAGAAATAAAGGGCATATTTCACATAGAACTAAAAAAAAAAGAAATATTCAAATATTGTAATCTTTTTAAATTATAAGATAATTTAAAATTAGAAAATTCATATCCTAATAACCCCCCAATTAAAATTAATATAAAAGATATTAATTTTATAATAAAAGAAAGACAAATAAAATAAGGAGTAGGAAACATAAGTCATATCAATATTCTACCTCTAAAAATAACTATTAAAATTAATCCTGATATACTTTTTAGTATAATTAATCTTTTTTCATTTAAATAATTTAATGATAAATAATTATAACTTCCAATTAAAGTATAAAATAACAAACGTATTCTATAACAAGCTGTTAATCCAATAGAAACAAAAAAAATTAAATAAACAAATAAATTTAAATAATTTATAGAAAAAACTTCTAAAATCAAATCTTTAGAATAAAATCCTGATAAAAAAGGAATACCACACAATGCTAAATTTGAAATATTAAAAAATCTACAAGTTAAAGGCATCTGTTTTATAAGCCCGCCCATATATCGAATATCTTGACAATTATTCAAATTATGAATAATACAACCAGCACATATAAATAATAAAGCTTTAAATAAAGCATGAGTTAATAAATGAAAAAATGCCAATTTATATTCCCCCAAAAATAAAATACTTATTATTAAACCTAATTGCCTAAGAGTCGAAAGAGCAATAATTTTTTTTAAATCAAATTCAAAATTAGCCCCTAACCCAGCTATAAATATAGTTATTATAGAAAAAAATAACATAATTATTATTTGATTATAGCTAAAACAAAAATTAAATCGAATAAGTAAATAAATTCCAGCTGTAACTAATGTTGAAGAATGAACTAAAGCAGAAACAGGAGTAGGAGCTGCTATTGCAGCTGGCAACCATGAAGAAAAAGGAATTTGAGCACTTTTAGTAAAAGCAGCAAAAATCACTAAATAACTCACCATTATTATAAAATAATCTTCTTTTATAAAATTTAAATAATAAATATAATTTCAACTACCATAATTTATTATCCATCTAATGGCGATCAATAAAGCCACATCACCTAATCGATTAGTTAAAGCAGTTAATATCCCTGCATTATAAGATTTTAAATTCTGATAATAAATAACCAAACAATAAGAAACTAATCCTAACCCATCTCAACCTAATAAAATTCTGATTAAATTAGGTCTAATAATTAATAATATTATAGACAATACAAACATAACAACTAATATAATAAATCGATTGATATTTAAATCCTCTTTTATATATTCTATTCTATAATAAATCACTATAGAAGAAATAAATAATACAAATCTTATAAATAATAAAGATATCCAATCAAGTAAAATAGTCATTAAAATTGAACAAGAATTTAAACTAAATATTTCTAATTCTAACATAATTATATAATCTAAAATTATAAAATAAATACTTATTAAAAAACAAACTAAACTAAAACCTAAAAAAATAAAACTATAAATTAATCTTAAAAATAAAATTATTTAAAATAAAAATTTATATCTTTGATTCCACAAATCAATATTTTAATTAAACTATTTAAATACAACCAAATAATAAAATATTCACTTTTCAAAATTAAAAAATTTAATGGAAACCAATGTAAAAATAATAATAAATATTCCCGTAAATAACCTCTTACAAATCTATATAAACTAAAATATAATTTTCCATGTTGAGTATAAGAATATAAATATAAAGAATACCCTGCTCTTAAAAATAATATCAAAGACAATATTAATATACTAATTAATCTTCATCTTATTAATCTATTAATTAATATAATTTCCCCCAATAAATTTAAAGAAGGAGGAGAAGATATATTACAAGCTCTAAACAAAAATCACCATAAAGATATTGAAGGTATTAAATTAATTAATCCTTTATTTAAAAATAATCTACGCCTATTCAATCGTTCATAATTAATATTTGCTAAAACAAATATACCTGAAGAACATAATCCATGAGCAATTATCATTAAAAAAGATCCACATATTCCTCAATAATTTAAAGTTAAAATTCCACACAATACTAATCTTATATGAGAAATAGAAGAATAGGCAATTAAAGACTTAATATCTCTTTGTCGTAAACAAATTAAAGAAATATACACACCCCCAATTAAAGAAATTACAATTAAATAATAATTAAAAATTATATTCACAGTAACAAATATTTTTAAAACCCGTATCAATCCATAACCCCCTAGTTTTAATATAATACCTGCTAAAATCATAGACCCAGCAACTGGCGCCTCAACATGAGCCTTAGGAAGCCATAAATGAACAATATATATTGGTATCTTAACTAAAAATACTAAATTTATTCTTAAATATATAAAAAAATAATTTATATCTTTAAAAAAATAATAATCTAAACTATGATTAATTTTATTATAATAAAATATAGAAATTATTATAGGCAACGAAGCTATCATAGTATAAAATAATAAATATACTCCTGCCTGAATTCGTTCAGGCTGATACCCTCAACCAATAATTAAAATAAATGTAGGAATTAATCTTATTTCAAAAAACAAATAAAAAATAAATAAATTTATTGAACTAAAAGTAATATATAAAGAAATTATTAATATTAATATCAAAAATATAAATATATTATAATAATAATTATTTTTATATAATTTTTGTCTAGCTAAAATTATTAAAGAACAAATTCAAAAAGTTAATAAAATTATTACATAAGATAATAAATCACATCCTAAAAAATAACTAATATATATATATATATAATTAAATCTAAATTTTGTTAAAAAAATAATAAAAAAAAAAAAAAAAAAAAATTGGTTTAATCAAAATATATCTTTTTTAAATCTTAAAGGAATCAAAAAAATTATTATAAATAAAAATCTTATCATAAAATATTAAATCTTTGAAAATAATCATTCCCATGACTACGAATTAATCTTACCAATAAAGATAATCCTAATGCCCCTTCACAAACTCTTATACTAATAAAAATTATTGAAAAATAATATTCATTAATAAAATATCTTAAATAAATAAAAATTATTATATACAAAGATAAAATAATAAATTCTAAACTTAATAATATTAAAAGTAAATGCTTACGTTTTATACAAAAAGTTAATAGCCCAGAAAAATATATAAAAATTGAAAATAATATTAACATTAGCTTTAATAATTTAAATAAAATATTGATTTTGTAAATCAAAAATAAGTAATTTCTTTTATAGCTTCAGAAGAAAGGCGATTACCTTATTTTTAATCTCCAAAATTAAAATTTTATTTAAACTATCTTCTGTATTCTAATAATACTAATATTATTAAATATTATTCTATCAATAAATTTTATATTCATAATTCACCCATTATCTATGGGATTAATTTTATTACTACAGACATTAATAATTAGATTAATCACTGGATATATAAATTTTAATTACTGATTTTCTTATATTTTATTTTTAATTATAATTGGAGGAATATTAGTATTATTTATTTATATAACTAGAATTGCTTCTAACGAAAAATTCAAATTTAACAATAAATTAATATTATTGTCAATAACTTTAATTTTTACAAGTATTATTTTAACATGAAATATTGATAACATAATAATAATAAATAATATATTTAATTTAATTTTTAATAATTTTAATAACTACTTAATATTAAGAAAATTTTATAACAAACCTTCAAATCTTATTATATTTATAATAATTATTTATTTATTTATCTCTTTAATTGCAGTAGTTAAAATCACAGAATTTAATTTAGGGCCTTTACGGCAAAATTTTTAATGAAAATACCCATACGAAATCAACCTTTAATTAAAATCATTAACAATTCTTTAATCGATTTACCATCTCCCTCAAATATTTCATCTTGATGAAATTTTGGCTCATTATTAGGACTATGCTTAATAATTCAAATTTTAACTGGATTATTTTTATCAATACATTATACAGCAAATATTGATATAGCTTTCAATAGAGTTATTCATATTTGTCGTGATGTTAATTATGGATGAATAATTCGAACATTACATGCTAATGGGGCTTCGTTTTTTTTTATTTGTTTATATTTACATATTGGACGAGGATTATACTATGGATCTTACAATTTAATAATAACTTGAATTATTGGAGTAATAATTTTATTTATTGTTATAGCAACAGCTTTTTTAGGATATGTATTACCTTGAGGTCAAATATCATTTTGAGGTGCAACTGTAATTACAAATTTACTTTCTGCTATTCCTTATTTAGGAACATCAATTGTACAATGATTATGAGGAGGATTTGCAGTAGATAACGCAACCTTAACACGATTTTTTACTTTACACTTTATTATACCATTTATTGTAATAGCTTTAATATTAATTCATTTATTATTTTTACATCAAACAGGATCTAATAATCCTTTAGGAACAAATAGAAATATTGATAAAATTCCATTTCATCCTTATTTTTCTTTTAAAGATCTATTCGGATTTATTTTAATATTAACAATATTAATTTTATTAACTATTATTAACCCCTATATATTAGGAGATCCTGATAATTTCATCCCTGCTAACCCCTTAATCACTCCTATTCATATCCAACCTGAATGATATTTTTTATTTGCTTATGCCATTTTACGTTCTATCCCTAATAAATTAGGGGGAGTAATTGCTTTAATTATATCTATTGCTATCTTATTATTTATACCTTTTATTAATAATAAAAAAATTCAAAATAATTCATTTTACCCCTTAAATAAAATTTTATTTTGAACACTATTAACAATTGTCATTATACTAACATGAATTGGCGCTCGACCAGTAGAAGAGCCTTATATTATCATTGGACAAATTTTAACTATTATATATTTTATTATTTATATATTAAATCCACTATTATTTATTATTTGAGATTATATTATTTTTAAAAATTAGTTAATGAGCTTGAATATAAGCATATATTTTGAAAATATAAGATAAAATTATTTTTATTAACTTAATACTAAATTTTATTAACTAAAGAATTAGAGAAAAGTTTAATAACTTTAACCCTAAAAAAAAAAATAAATAATTTAAAGAAACCGGTAAAAATCTCTTTCAAGCTAAATATATTAATTTATCATAACGAAAACGAGGTAAAGTACCACGTACTCAAACCCATAAAAAAGATATAAAACTCAATTTTAAAAAAAAAATAAAAGAATTAATATCTCCCCCTAAAAATAATAATCTACATAATATTCTCATAAATAAAATACTAGAATATTCAGCTAAAAAAATTAAAGCAAATCCACCTCTTCTATATTCAACATTAAATCCTGAAACTAACTCTGACTCTCCTTCTGCAAAATCAAACGGAGTTCGATTAGTCTCAGCTAATCTAGAAACAATTCAAATTATAGCTAAAGGAAAACTCAGATATAATAATCATAATTTTTTTTGATAAATAATAAAATAATTTAAATCTAATCTTAAAATTAAAAATAAAAAACATAATAAAATTAAAGATAATCTTACTTCATAAGAAATAGTCTGTGCTACAGAACGCATACCCCCTAAAAGAGAATAATTTGAATTAGAAGATCACCCCGCAATTATAATAGAATAAACTCTAAGACTAGAGACACATAAAAAAAATAAAATTCCTAACGAAAAATTAAATAAAATTCTAACAAAAGGTATACAAATCCATAATAATAAAGATATAAATAAACTAAAAATTGGAGATAAATAATAAATATTTATATTAGATATTATAGGAATAATAGATTCTTTAGTAAATAACTTAATAGCATCACTAAAAGGTTGAGGAATCCCCATAAAACCAACTTTATTAGGCCCCTTTCGAATTTGAATATACCCTAATACTTTACGCTCTAACAACGTTAAAAAAGCAACCCCAATTAAAACCCCAATTAATAAAATCAATATTCTAATTAAAATTAAAATTAAATCATTAAAACACAAGTATTATTTGTAAAATTACATATTTAAATTCTAAATTTAATGCACTATTCTGCCAAAATAACAATAAAATTCATTAATTAAATAACTATTATAAATATTTGGTCCTTTCGTACTAAAATATTATTATTATTTAAAGATAGAAACCAACCTGGCTCACACCGGTTTAAACTCAGATCATGTAAAATTTTAAAAGTCGAACAGACTCAATATATTTAGCTTCTACACCAAAAATTAATTTTAATCCAACATCGAGGTCGCAATCCTTTTTTTCGATTTGAACTCTCTAAAAAGATAACGCTGTTATCCCTAAGGTAATTTAATCTTTTAATCATAAATAATGGATCAAAAAGTCATATATTAATGTAAAAAAAAAATAAAGTTTATTAAATTTATTAATCACCCCAATTAAATATTATTTAAATTTTTTTATTTATAAAAAACAAAATTTAAATAATATTAAACTCTATAGGGTCTTCTCGTCTTTTAAATTTATTTAAGCTTTTTAACTTAAAAATAAAATTCTAATTAAATTAAATTGAGACAGTAATTTTTTCGTTCAACCATTCATTCTAGCTTTCAATTAAAAAACTAATGATTATGCTACCTTTGTACGGTCAAAATACCGCAGCCATTAAATTTTCATTGGGCAGGTTAGACTTTATATTATTATCAAAAAGACATGTTTTTAATAAACAGGCGAAAAATTATTTTGCCGAATTCCTTAACTTAACCTTATAAAAATAAAATATTTTTACAATAAATTATACTAATTTTATCATTATTAAATTTATTTAAAAATTAAATAAATAATTTTAATAAAAAATATAAATAATATATAAATAATAATAAAAAAAAATTAATTATAACAAATTATTAAAGATTAAAATTTTTAATTCTACTTTTATTTTTATTAAAATAAATCATTATATAAATATATTTTAAAGATTATCCCTTAAAATATTAATTATTAATAAAATCAAATTTTTAAAAAAAATTAATTTTTATTAATAAATAAATTAAATTTATTTCTTAAAAAACCAGATATATTTAAAAACGAATAACATTTCATTACAAAAAATTTATTTATAATAATTTTTAAACATTAAAAAAAATAAATTTTTAGCTCTTTTAAAATCGGGAAATTTAATTTTATTAAATAATTTTGATAAACCCTGATACACAAGGTACTAAAAATTAATTATTCTTAATTAAATTTAAATTTTCAATTTATTTAAATTTTCTATTACTATACTTTTAACTATAATAAAATAAATTTTTTCTATTTTTATAATAAAACATAAAATTATTTTATTCAAAAATCTATTAAATAAATTTATTAATTCAAATTAAATTGAATTTAACAATCAATCTTTTTAATGTAAATAAAAAACTTTTTTTAAGCTATAATTTGTCATTCTAGATACACTTTCCAGTACATCTACTTTGTTACGACTTATTTCATTTTATATGAAAGCGACGGGCGATATGTACATATTTTAGAGCTAAAATCATATAATTAAATTAAATTATATTACTTTCAAATCCTCCTTCAAAAAAACATTTAAATTTTTTATCCATATTAAATTAATTTATTGTAACCCATTTCTTCTTATTTATAAGCTATACCTTGATCTGATTTTTTTTATAATAAAAAATTTTGAATATTTAAATTCTTATAAAATATTCAAATTACGATGATATATAAACTAATAAAAATAAGTAAAATAAATCGTGGACTATCAATTATAGAACAGGTTCCTCTGAATAGACTAAAATACCGCCAAAATTTTTAAATTTCAAGAAAATAACTAATACTAATTTAATAAAAAATTTTACATTTAAAATAATAGGGTATCTAATCCTAGTTTAAAAAAAAATTTAATAACTTCAAAATATTATTTATAAACTAAATAAAATTTAAAATTTCACTTAATAAATTTAACTTTTATTTAAAAATAAATCAATTAATTATTAATTAATAAATATTAATTATATTATTTGTATAACCGCAACTGCTGGCACAAATTTTGTTAATATTAAAATAAATTTCTTAATCTTAATTTCTTAAATTATTAAAAATAATAAACTGCGAATAATTTATAAATTTTAAATTTTTAAAACATAAAATTTTATACACTAAAATTTACATGTAAAAAAAATTATAAATTAATATTTTAAGCTAAAATAAAACTTTTATAAAAAAAAAAACAGATTATAAACATAAAAAAATTTCTTCCTTAAAAAATTCCTTTATAGCTTCTATTTAAATCTATTTTAAAATATTTATTTTTAAAAATAAATATTTATAAAACTAAGACAATTAGATTACCTATTAATTATTGCCCCTTTAATAGAGATACCTATCCAATAGAAGTTTGTATAATAAA